TCAAAATATTCGGAGGACTCTTCTGACCAAACAAAAAAATATGTAATTGTCAGCAAAGTTGTTTACTTTTTTTAATCCAAGAAGTTTTTCTTATTTATACACAATACATAGGTCATCGATTCAGCATTGGCTAAAAAGGGGGAGAAACCCCCCAATAAGTAGTTCAAATCATTTTATCGATATGAGTGTTCTATATTGATAAAATATTTATTTTGAAACCACCTCTATATTAACATAGTGGTAGAAAGAGTACCATGCTGCGTTTGGACTTCAAACAGTTTAGCTTTAACCATGTTAATGGTCCCACATTATTGGTTGATAGAGAATCAAAGTGGATTTTCCAATAAATTACGAAATGCTATAGTTCTTACATATGATTTCTGAATTTATTCAGAAGTAATTCGCGAGATCATGCACTCTTCTTTCTTAGATATAACTTTCCTAGTTATAACAGAAAAAGTACATCTGGTTGGATCCAGCCTATTCTTGAAATAAACAACTCGCACACACTCCCTTTCCAAAAAAGATCAAGACCCCAAGCACTACACTTAGATTTATTAGATTTGTTGCTAAAATATCGGTATTAAACCCGAAACTCCCGGCGGATGGCCAGTGGCCCAAAGAAACGAAAGAATCGGTTACATTTTTCATATGATCTCCTCGTATAGATAGACTAAAAAATCGAACAGAGTTCTTTTTGTATTACTTTGTCCTCTTTATATATATAGTTATAGTTTCCTACTTTCTAAATCGAATCAAAAATCGAATAGATTTAGAAATCATGAATTATCTCCTTGGTTGCACCCCCTCTTAAAAACAAAAAAAGGCCTACGAACACGAACGGGAAGGATGAAAGCGAGTTGGTATGCTAATTCCTCATCTGCAAATCAGCCCTTCCCGTGGGTTATTTTCTCAACGAATAAGTCATTCTAGGAATGAAACCTTTCTATAATTCGAAAAAACAAAGCACAAGTCCAGGGCAATAAAATATGAAAAAAAAATTTTTCATATTTCTAATATTAAACAAAAGGATTAGCAAATAAAAGTGCTAATGCTACAACTAGGCCATAAATTGTTAAAGCTTCCATAAAAGCTAGACTAAGCAATAAAGTACCTCGTATTTTTCCCTCCGCCTCGGGCTGTCTCGCGATACCTTCTACAGCTTGACCCGCAGCAGTACCTTGACCAACTCCAGGTCCAATAGAAGCAAGCCCTACAGCCAATCCAGCAGCAATAACGGAAGCGGCAGAAATCAGTGGATTCATGATAAGTTCCTCGTACCAAAAAAAAAATGGTTAATGATACATTCAACCAATGAACTATGACTTAATTATTCCATTGCTACGATTCATCCAGTCGAAGTAACTACGAACTTCGAATTCAAGTAATAACATTCTTGAATCATCAAAATGACGTTGATATCTCTTTTTTAGTTTCTCTCGATAAAGTATTTGTAAATCCATACAACTTTAGTTTTTCCGTTTATTTGTCCCGAATCGCTCTTTGAATTCTTCGATTTTTTTATTGACTTCATCCGTTTGTTCAACTCACCGTGACAGATGAGACAGAAGGACTTCTATAGAATTCCCATCTACATTCACATTCGATTAGTAGGGAAAATGAGATATATCTTTAGCTCGTATATAACTAGTCAATATCTAATATCACATATACATGTCTTTCTTCCACAATGTAAACCAACTCTTCCTTCATCTTCAATTCAATTTTATAAGGATGCGTCTAACCCTTGACAAGAGTTAACTTATAGCCATTCAATTCCATATACCTAGTTCGACCTCCCCTCTACGAACCATTTATGAACCCCGCTTTTTATAAATTATCCTTTCCCTTCCCCCTTCTTTATCATTTTTATCATTATCCTGCAACCTAAATTGATAAGATAATCAATGGATAAATTGATTGGGGCGAATCGTTGTATAGAAATTGATTTGATTGATCTAAGTTCATACAATTTATTATTTCTAAATATTTTCGTTTGGTCAATCGGTGAATAAAATCAACTGAAAAGGGGAATCATTCTATAGAACATCCTTTTTTTATTTAATAACATTTAATAACACGTCGTAATACCACAAGACTTCTTCGTCAAATTACGACTCCGAATAGTGAATATTCGGTTTAGATTGGTCATCGAATCCGAATATTCATTGAGGGGAAGGTATTATTATGATATAAATGGACCAAACGGGAATTTTAGGAAAAAGATTTTTGAGATCTCTTTCCCCCCCCCCCTTTTTTTTCAATTCTCTACTCTAATATCAATATTGTAATCTTTATTGTAATCTTTTTTTCTATTACTCTAGATCGTATATAGTGTAGTTGTATATTTTCATTTCCTAAGTTCATTTTTTTTTTTAGCCACGCACACATTGCCTTAGGTTAAACTAAAAAAAAACTATAAAGACTATTTAGAAAACTAGTCAATGGTGGCCCTCCATGGATTCACCTATATAAGCCGCGGCTAAAGTTGCAAAAATAA